CGGGGGAGGTTCTATCAGACAACAATTAGCCAATCTAGATTTACGAATGATTATAGATTATTCATTGGTAGAATGGAAAGAATTGGAGGAAGAGGAACCCACAGGGAATGAATGGGAAGATCGAAAAGTTGGAAGAAGAAAAGATTTTTTGCTTAGACGCATGGAATTGGCTAAGCATTTTATTCGAACAAATATAGAACCAAAATGGATGGTTTTGTGTCTATTACCAGTTCTTCCTCCTGAGTTGAGACCAATCTATCATATAGATGAGGATAAACTAGTGACCTCGGATATTAATGAAATCTATAGAAGAATTATCTATCGGAATAATACTCTTACAGATCTATTAACAACAAGTATAGCTACGCCAGAAGAATTAATAATATCTCAGGAAAAATTGCTACAAGAAGCCGTGGATGCACTTCTTGATAATGGAATCTGCGGACAACCAATGAGGGATGATCATAATAGAATTTACAAGTCGCTTTCAGATGTAATTGAAGGCAAAGAAGGAAGAGTTCGCGAGACTCTGCTTGGTAAACGAGTCGATTATTCAGGGCGGTCAGTGATTGTCGTGGGCCCTTCACTTTCATTACATCGATGTGGATTGCCTCGCGAAATTGCAATAGAACTTTTCCAGGCATTTGTAATTCGTGACCTAATTAGAAAACATCTTGCTTCGAACATAGGAGTTGCTAAGAGTCAAATTCGGAAAAAAAAACCGATTGTATGGGAAATACTTCAGGAAATTCTGGATGACCATCCTGTATTGCTGAATAGAGCGCCTACTCTGCATAGATTAGGCATACAGGCATTCCTCCCTCTTTTAGTGGAAGGGCGTGCTATTTGTTTACATCCATTAGTTTGTAAGGGCTTCAATGCAGACTTTGACGGGGATCAAATGGCTGTTCATGTGCCTTTATCTTTAGAGGCTCAAGCAGAGGCACGTTTACTTATGTTTTCTCATATGAATCTTTTGTCTCCAACTATTGGAGATCCCATTTCTGCACCAACTCAAGATATGCTTAGTGGACTGTATGTCTTAACGAGTGGAAATCGTCGGGGTATTTGTGTAAATAGGTATAATCCATGTAATCGTAGAAACTATCAAAATGAAGATAATAACTATAAGTATACAAAAAAAAAAGAACCCTTTTTTTGTAATGCCTATGATGCAATTGGAGCTTATCGGCAAAAACGAATCAATTTAGGTAGTCCTTTGTGGCTGCGGTGGCGACTAGATCAACGTGTTATTGCGGCAAGAGAAGCTCCTATCGAAATTCACTATGAATCTTTGGGGACCTATTATGAGATTTATGGACACTATCTAATAGTAAGAAGTATAAAAAAAGAAATTCTTTATATATATATTCGAACCACTCTTGGTCATATTTCTCTTTATCGAGAAATAGAAGAAGCCATACAGGGGTTTTGGCAGGGCTGTTGTAATTCTATGCTACCAGCGGGAATTCGAGTTTCGTCGGGTTAACTAGGACTAGAATTGCGGAATTTCTACGTGAATCAAGATCTAGAAAAGGAAGTTTTCCAATCACTGACTCAAACCCATTGTCAAATTCTACTCAGCGCAACGCAATATGGAGGTACTGATGGCAGAACGGCCCACTCAGGTCTTTCACAATAAAGTGATAGACGGAACTGCCATGAAACGACTTATTAGTCGATTTATTGATCACTATGGAATAGGATATACATCACATATCCTCGATCAAGTAAAGACTCTGGGTTTCCGACAAGCTACCGCCGCATCCATTTCATTAGGAATTGATGATCTTTTAACAATACCTTCTAAAAGATGGCTAGTTCAAGACGCTGAACAACAAAGTTTTATTTTGGAAAAACACCATCATTATGGGAATGTACACGCGGTAGAAAAATTACGTCAATCGATCGAGATATGGTATGCCACAAGTGAATATTTGCGACAAGAAATGACTCCTAATTTTCGGATGACCGATCCTTTTAATCCAGTCCATATAATGTCTTTTTCGGGAGCCAGAGGAAATGCATCTCAGGTACATCAATTAGTAGGTATGAGAGGATTAATGTCGGATCCCCAAGGACAAATGATTGATTTACCCATTCAAAGCAATTTACGCGAAGGACTCTCTTTAACAGAATATATTATTTCTTGCTACGGAGCCCGTAAAGGAGTTGTGGATACCGCTATCCGAACATCAGATGCAGGATATCTCACGCGCAGACTTGTTGAAGTAGTGCAACACATTGTTGTACGTCGAACAGATTGTGGCACCGTTCGAGGTATTTCTGTAAGTCCTCGAAATGGAATGATGGCGGACAGGATTTTTATCCAAACATTAATTGGCCGTGTATTAGCAGATGATATATATATAGGGTCGCGATGCATTGCTACTAGAAATCAAGATATTGGGGTTGGACTTGTCAATAGATTCATAACTTTTAGAGCACAACCAATCTCTATTCGAACCCCCTTTACTTGTAGGAGTACATCTTGGATTTGTCAATTATGTTATGGCCGGAGTCCAGCCCATGACGACCTGGTCGAATTGGGGGAAGCTGTAGGTATTATTGCAGGTCAATCTATTGGAGAACCGGGCACTCAATTAACATTAAGAACTTTTCATACTGGCGGAGTATTCACAGGGGGTACTGCAGAACATGTGCGAGCTCCTTCTAATGGAAAAATAAAATTCAATGAGGATTTGGTTCATCCGACACGTACACGTCATGGACATCCTGCTTTTCTATGTTCTAGAGACTTGTATGTAACTATTGAGAGTGAAGATATTCTACACAATGTGTGTATTCCGCCCAAAAGTTTTCTTTTAGTTCAAAACGATCAATATGTAGAATCAGAACAAGTCATTGCTGAGATTCGCGCGAGAACATCCACTTTGAATTTGAAAGAGAAGGTTCGAAAACATATTTATTCTGACTCAGAGGGCGAAATGCACTGGAATGCCGATGTGTACCATGCACCTGAATTTACATATGGTAATATTCATCTCTTACCAAAAACAAGTCATTTATGGATATTATTAGGGGAGCCCTGGAGATCTAGTCTAGGCCCCTGTTCGATCCACAAGGATCAAGATAAAATGAACGCTTATTCTCTTTCTGTTAAGCGAAGATATATTTCTAACCCCTCAGTAACTAATAATCAAGCGAGACACAAATTTTTTAGTTCGTATTTTTCTGGTAAAAATCAAAAAGGAGATAGGATTCCTGATTATTCAGAACTGAATCGAATGACATGTACTGGTCGTTCTAATCTCAGATATCGGGGCATTCTCGACGGGAATTCTGATTTATTGGCAAAGAGGCGAAGAAATAGAGTCATCATCCCACTCGACTCGATTCAAGAAGGCGAGAACCAACTAATACCTTCTTCAGGTATCTCAATTGAAATCCCCCGAAATGGTATTCTCCGTAGAAATAGTATTCTTGCTTATTTCGATGATCCTCGATATATAAGAAAGAGCTCGGGACTTACTAAATATGAGACTAGAGAACTGAATTCAATCGTCAACGAAGAGGATTTGATTGAGTATCGAGGAGTCAAGGTATTTTGGCCAAAATACCAAAAGGAAGTCAATCCATTTTTTTTTATTCCCGTGGAAGTCCACATTTTGGCCGAATCTTCTTCCATAATGGTACGGCACAATAGTATTATTGGGGTAGATACACAAATAACTTTAAATAGAAGAAGTCGGGTAGGCGGATTGGTTCGAGTGAAGAAAAAAGCAGAAAAAATGAAACTGATAATCTTTTCTGGAGATATCCATTTTCCTGGAAAGACAAATAAGGCATTCCGATTGATACCACCAGGAGGGGGAAAACAAAATTCCAAAGAATACAAAAAATTGAAAAATTGGCTCTATATCCAACGAATGAAACTTTCCAGGTATGAAAAAAAGTATTTTGTTTTGGTTCAACCTGTAGTCCCATATAAAAAAACGGATGGTATAAATTTAGGAAGACTTTTCCCGGCGGATCTCTTGCAGGAAAGTGATAATCTACAACTTCGAGTTGTCAATTATATCCTTTATTACGACCCAATTCTTGAAATTTGGGACACAAGTATTCAATTAGTTCGGACTTGTTTAGTGTTGAATTGGGACCAAGACAAAAAGATCGAAAAGGCCTGTGCTTCCTTTGTTGAAATAAGGACAAATGGTTTGATTCGAGATTTTCTAAGAATCGACTTAGCAAAGTCACCTATTTCATATACCGGAAAAAGGAACGATCTGCCGGGTTCAGGATTGATCTCTGAGAATGGCTCAGATCGCGCTAATGTCAATCCGTTTTCTTCCATTTATTCCTATTCCAAGGCAAGGATTCAAGAATCCCTTAATCCAAATCAAGGAACTATTCATAAATTGTTGAATCGAAATAAGGAATCTCAATCTTTGATAATTTTGTCATCATCCAATTGTTCTCGAATAGGCCCATTCAACGATGTAAAATCTCCCAATGTGATAAAAGAATCAATCAAAAAGGACCCCCTAATTCCAATTAGGAATTTGTTGGGCCCCTTAGGAACAAGCTTTCCAATTTATCATTTCAATTTATTTTCCCATTTAATAACCCATAATCAGATCTTGGTAACTAACTATTTGCAACTTGACAATTTAAAACAGATTTTTCAAATACTTAAATATTATTTACTGGATGAAAACGGTCAAATTTATAATCCCTATTCATGCAGTAACATCATTTTGAATCCATTCAAATTGAATTGGTATTTTCTCCATTACAATTATTGTGAAGAGACATCTACAATCGTTAGTCTTGGGCAGTTTCTTTGTGAAAATGTATGTATAGCCAAAAAAGGACCGCATTTCAAATCAGGTCAAGTTCTAATTCTTCAAGTTGACTCTGTGGTAATACGATCAGCTAAGCCTTATTTGGCTACTCCAGGAGCAACTGTTCATGGACATTATGGGGAAATCCTTTACGACGGAGATACATTAGTTACATTTATATATGAAAAATCAAGA